GTTAGCGTAGCTTAAATAAAAGCATGACACTGAAGATGTTAAGATAGACCCTAGGAAGTCCCGCAAGCATAAAGGCTTGGTCCTGACCTTGCTATCAACTTTACACTAAATCTATACATGCAAGTCTCCGCATCCCTGTGAGAATGCCCTTAATTCCCTGTCCGGGGATGAGGAGCTGGTATCAGGCACGCCCCGCAGCCCAAAACACCTTGCTAAGCCACACCCCCAAGGGAATTCAGCAGTAATAAATATTAAGCTATAAGCGAAAGCTTGACTTAGTTAAAGTATATAGGGCCGGTAAAACTCGTGCCAGCCACCGCGGTTATACGAGAGGCTCAAGTTGATAGTTGCCGGCGTAAAGAGTGGTTACGGAATTTATTAAACTAAAGCCAAACACCTCCTAGGCTGTCATACGCACCTGAAGGCACGAAGTCCCCTCACGAAAGTAGCTTTACCCTCCCCCGAACCCACGACAGCTATGTCACAAACTGGGATTAGATACCCCACTATGCTTAGCCTTAAACCTTGATAAAAAATTACAACTAATATCCGCCAGGGGACTACAAGCGCTAGCTCAAAACCCAAAGGACTTGGCGGTGCCCCAGACCCACCTAGAGGAGCCTGTTCTAGAACCGATACCCCCCGTTTAACCTCACCACCTCTTGTCAACCCCGCCTATATACCGCCGTCGTCAGCTTACCCTGTGAAGGCCTCATAGTAAGCAAAAAGAGTATAACCCCAAACGTCAGGTCGAGGTGTAGCGTATGGGGTGGGAAGAAATGGGCTACATTCTCTAGCTTAGAGTAATACGAATATTGCTGTGAAACCAGTAATTAAAGGTGGATTTAGCAGTAAGCAGAAAATAGAGAATTCTCTTGAAACTGGCTCTGAGGCGCGCACACACCGCCCGTCACTCTCTCCAAGTCCTTTTCTATATATAACTAAGAAAATAACTAGACCAAGGGGAGGCAAGTCGTAACATGGTAAGTGTACCGGAAGGTGCACTTGGAATAAGCAGAGCGCAGCTAAACTAGAAAAGTACCTCCCTTACACCGAGAAGATATCCGTGCAACTCGGATCGCACTGAGCTGAACAGCTAGCCTAAGCATTTGAATAATATTACAATATATACATACCAATGCATGACCTACACTCAACTAAACAAACCATTTTTCCCCCTTAGTATGGGCGACAGAAAGGGGCCCTTGCGCAACAGAGAAAGTACCGCAAGGGAAAGCTGAAAAAGAAATGAAATAACCCATTTAAGCCTAAAAAAGCAAAGATTAACTCTTGTACCTTTTGCATCATGATTTAGCCAGCAAACCAAAGCAAAGAGACCTTTAGTTACGGCCCCCGAAACTAGACGAGCTACTCCGAGACAGCCTATCCAGGGCTGACCCGTCTCTGTGGCAAAAGAGTGGGAAGAGCTCCGAGTAGAGGTGATAAGCCTACCGAGTTTAGTTATAGCTGGTTGCTTAAGAAGTGAATAGAAGTTCAGCCCTCCCCCTCCTCAAGCCTTTAAAGTATTACTAAAACCGGCCCTGAGGAGGCCGAAGGAGTTAATCAAAAGAGGTACAGCTCTTTTGAACAAGGACACAACCTTATCAGGCGGTTAAGGATCATAATATTTAAGGTGCCTGCTCCAGTGGGCCTAAAAGCAGCCACCTGGGTAGAAAGCGTTATAGCTTAGGCAGACTTAAACCTTTTATTCTGATAAATACTCCTACCCCCTAATATTACTAAGCCGCCCCGTGCCCTCCCCCGGGAGAGATTATGCTAGAATGAGTAATAAGAGGGAATAACCCTCTCCCCGCACATGTGCAAGTTGAATCGGACCCCCCATCAACAAATAACGAACCCAAAATAAGAGGGAAATATAAACCAAAAAAACTACTAGAAAAACATGTATAAAATAATCGTTATTCCCACACAGGAGTGCCCCAAGGAAAGACTAAAAGGAGAAGAAGGAACTCGGCAAATACAAGCCTCGCCTGTTTACCAAAAACATCGCCTCTTGCAACTAAAATATAAGAGGTCCCGCCTGCCCTGTGACCCCTGGTTTAACGGCCGCGGTATACTGACCGTGCGAAGGTAGCGCAATCACTTGTCTTTTAAATGAAGACCTGTATGAATGGCTCGACGAGGGCTTAACTGTCTCCTTCTCCCAGTCAATGAAATTGATTTCCCCGTGCAGAAGCGGGGATAAAACCATAAGACGAGAAGACCCTATGGAGCTTTAGATAAGAGGTAGCCCACATATAAAACCCTATATTACAGGGTTAAACACAGTGCCCCCTAACCTACATATCTTTGGTTGGGGCGACCGCGGGGAAAAATTAAACCCCCACGTGGACTGGGGAAACCCTTCCCACAACACAGAGCTACAGCTCTAAGTAACAGAACTTCTGACCAAAAATGACCCGACATGACAGTCGAACAACGAACCAAGTTACCCTAGGGATAACAGCGCAATCCCCTTCCAGAGTCCTTATCGACAAGGGGGTTTACGACCTCGATGTTGGATCAGGACATCCTAATGGTGCAGCCGCTATTAAGGGTTCGTTTGTTCAACGATTAAAGTCCTACGTGATCTGAGTTCAGACCGGAGTAATCCAGGTCAGTTTCTATCTATGAGATAACCTTCCCCAGTACGAAAGGACCGGGAAGAGGAGGCCTATGCCCAAGGCATGCCTCACCCCCCCCTGATGAAAACAGCTAAAACAGAAAAGGGTCTATGCCCCAAAGCCCAAGAGAATGGCGCGCTAAGATGGCAGAGCCCGGTAATTGCAAAAGACCTAAGCCCTTTTATTCAGAGGTTCAACCCCTCTTCTTAGCTATGACTATACTCATAATTGCCTATGTTGTCAACCCCCTCGCCTACATCATCCCTGTCCTCCTTGCCGTTGCCTTCCTTACCCTGCTCGAACGAAAAGTGCTTGGCTATATACAGCTCCGAAAAGGCCCCAACATTGTTGGACCCTGCGGATTGCTTCAGCCCATTGCAGATGGGGTCAAACTTTTCATTAAAGAACCTGTACGCCCCTCTACTTCCTCTCCCTTTCTCTTCCTGATCACTCCTATGCTTGCCCTCACCCTTGCTCTAACCCTTTGAGCCCCCCTGCCCCTCCCTTACCCTGTTGTAGACTTAAATTTGGGGGTTTTATTTATCTTAGCCCTTTCAAGCCTCACTGTCTACTCCATTCTTGGGTCCGGCTGAGCATCCAACTCAAAATATGCCCTTATTGGGGCCCTCCGAGCCGTCGCCCAAACCATCTCCTATGAAGTAAGCCTTGGACTTATCCTCCTTGGAGTAATTATCTTTACTGGGGGCTTTACTCTCCAAACCTTTAATACCTCCCAAGAAAGTATTTGACTAATCATCCCCGGCTGACCCCTTGCTGCTATATGGTACATCTCTACCCTTGCCGAAACCAACCGAGCCCCTTTTGATCTCACGGAGGGGGAGTCCGAACTAGTTTCTGGCTTTAACGTGGAGTATGCGGGGGGACCCTTCGCTCTCTTTTTTCTGGCCGAATACGCCAATATTCTGTTGATGAACACCCTCTCAACCATTCTTTTTCTGGGAGCCTCCCACATTCCATCCCTCCCCTTATTAACCTCTGTTAACCTTATGCTTAAAGCTGCCTGCCTCTCTATTCTTTTTCTTTGGGTACGAGCCTCCTACCCCCGCTTCCGGTATGATCAACTTATGCACCTCGTGTGAAAAAACTTCTTGCCACTTACCCTTGCCCTAGTCCTCTGACACCTCGCACTCCCCATTGCTTTCACAGGCCTACCCCCTCAGCCTTAAGCCTTAATTGGAATTATGCCCGAATGTTCAAGGACCACTTTGATGGGGTGGTAAATGAGGGTTCAAGTCCCCCTAATTCCTGTGCCTAGAAAGAAGGGGCTTGAACCCATTCTTAAGAGATCAAAACTCTTGGTGCTCCCCTTACACCACTTTCTAGTAAAGTCAGCTAACTAAGCTTTTGGGCCCATACCCCAAACATGTTGGTTAAACCCCTTCCTTTACTAATGAACCCTTTCATCCTTATCCTTCTCATCTCCAGCCTAAGTTTAGGTACAACACTTACTTTCGCAAGCTCCCACTGACTCCTCGCTTGGGTGGGTCTAGAAATTAATACCCTAGCTATCATTCCATTAATAGCACACCGCCACCACCCGCGCGCAGTAGAGGCAACCACAAAATATTTTCTCATCCAAGCCACCGCTGCAGCTACAATCCTATTCGCCAGCACTACTAACGCCTGGCTCCTAGGGGAATGGAATATCCTACAACTCTCTCACCCCCTCACCACCACCACCACCATGCTTGCCCTATCACTTAAAATTGGCCTAGCCCCCTTTCACTACTGACTCCCCGAAGTCATACAAGGCTTAGATCTAATAACAGGCCTAATCCTCTCAACATGACAAAAACTCGGACCTTTTGCCCTTATTCTACAAGTAGCCCCCACTACTAACTCAGCTTTACTAGTCTTTATGGGCCTTCTCTCTGCCCTTGTCGGGGGGTGGGGAGGCCTAAACCAGACTCAACTGCGAAAAATCCTGGCCTACTCCTCCATCGCCCACCTCGGCTGAATAATCTTAATTATTCAATTTGCACCCTCTCTTGCCCTCCTTAGCCTGATACTTTACCTTATCATAACCTCCGCAACATTCCTCTCATTCAAGAAAAACAACACCACAAGCATTAATACCCTGGCCCTCACCTGAACTAAAAGCCCAACCTTAACAGCCCTAACAGCTCTTGTCCTCCTATCCCTGGGAGGTTTACCTCCCTTGACCGGATTTATGCCTAAATGACTCATTCTTCAAGAATTGACTAAACAAGGACTACCCCTTACTGCCACTCTAATAGCCCTTAGTGCACTACTCAGCCTTTACTTCTACCTCCGCCTATGCTACACCCTGGCCCTCACCATCGCCCCTGCTACTTTTAATGCCACCTCTCCCTGGCGCCTTTCCTTCACCCCCTCTACCTTTCCTCTTTCATTAGCCCTTCTGGGAGCCCTAGCCCTTCTTCCTCTAACCCCAGCTATTGCAGCCCTCCTAAACCCTTAAGCGGCTTAGGATAATACAAACCAAGAACCTTCAAAGCTCTAAATGGAGGTGAAAGCCCCCCAGCCCCTGATAAAACTTGCAGGACTTTATCCCACATCTTCTGAATGCAACCCAGACACTTTAATTAAGCTAAAGCTTTTCTAGATGGGAAGGCCTCGATCCTACAGGCTCTCAGTTAACAGCTAAGCGCTCTAACCAGCGAGCATCCATCTACTTCTTCCCGCCGCCGGGAGAGAGGCGGGAAGAAGCCCCGGCACGAATAAGCGTGCATCTTTAGATTTGCAATCTAATGTGGTTACACCACAGAACTTGATAAAGAGAGGAATTTAACCTATGTCTATGGGGCTACAACCCACCGCTTGAACTCAGCCACCTTACCTGTGGCAATCACACGCTGATTCTTCTCGACCAACCACAAAGACATTGGTACCCTTTACCTTGTGTTCGGTGCCTGGGCCGGAATAATCGGCACAGCTTTAAGCCTGCTAATTCGGGCTGAACTCAGCCAGCCCGGCGCCCTCCTTGGGGACGATCAGATCTATAATGTTATCGTTACAGCACATGCTTTTGTTATAATCTTCTTTATAGTAATGCCTATCATAATCGGCGGCTTTGGAAACTGATTAGTCCCTTTAATAATCGGGGCCCCAGACATGGCATTTCCCCGTATAAACAACATAAGCTTCTGACTTCTCCCTCCCTCTTTCCTCCTTCTGCTGGCCTCTTCCGGGGTTGAAGCCGGGGCCGGTACAGGTTGAACAGTATACCCCCCTCTGGCCGGAAACCTTGCCCATGCAGGAGCATCCGTAGACCTAACTATCTTTTCTCTTCACCTCGCCGGCATTTCCTCAATCCTCGGTTCAATTAATTTTATCACAACTATTATTAATATGAAGCCCCCCGCCATCTCCCAATACCAAACCCCCTTGTTTATCTGAGCCCTTCTTATTACCACAGTTCTTCTTCTACTCTCGCTTCCTGTCCTGGCCGCAGGTATTACCATGCTACTCACAGACCGAAATTTAAATACTACTTTCTTTGACCCTGCTGGCGGGGGAGACCCTATCCTTTACCAACACCTCTTCTGATTCTTTGGCCACCCAGAAGTATACATCCTAATTCTCCCCGGCTTCGGAATAATTTCTCACATTGTGGCTTACTACTCCGGCAAAAAAGAACCTTTTGGCTACATGGGTATAGTTTGAGCCATAATAGCTATCGGCCTCCTCGGTTTTATTGTATGGGCTCACCATATGTTTACAGTCGGAATAGATGTAGATACCCGCGCCTACTTTACATCTGCTACAATAATTATTGCTATCCCTACCGGTGTTAAAGTGTTCAGTTGATTAGCCACCCTCCACGGCGGGTCAATTAAATGAGAGACCCCTCTTCTATGGGCTCTCGGTTTCATTTTCCTCTTTACTGTTGGCGGATTAACAGGTATTGTCCTAGCCAACTCCTCTCTCGACATCGTTCTTCATGACACCTATTATGTAGTCGCACACTTCCATTATGTCCTATCTATGGGCGCAGTCTTCGCCATCGTTGCTGCCTTCGTCCACTGATTTCCTCTATTTACAGGCTTTACACTTCACAGCACTTGAACAAAAGTGCACTTTGGGGTTATATTTATTGGGGTTAACCTAACCTTCTTCCCTCAGCACTTTCTTGGTCTAGCCGGGATACCCCGGCGATACTCCGATTACCCTGACGCCTACACACTGTGAAATACCGTTTCCTCTATCGGCTCCTTGATTTCCCTTGTGGCAGTAATTATATTCTTATTCATCCTCTGAGAAGCCTTCGCTGCTAAACGAGAGGTCTTATCAGTTGAACTCACTTCAACAAACGCAGAATGACTTCACGGATGCCCCCCTCCTTACCACACATTTGAAGAACCTGCATTTGTACAAGTTCAATCGACTTAGTACGAGAAAGGAGGGAATCGAACCCCCATACACTAATTTCAAGTCAGCTGCCTAACCACTCCGCCACTTTCTTATAAGACGCTAGTAGAACCTGTTATTACACTGCCTTGTCAAGGCAAAATTGTGGGTTAAACCCCCGCGTGCCTTAGGCATTTAGCTAAAATGGCACATCCCTCACAACTAGGATTCCAAGACGCGGCCTCACCTGTTATAGAAGAACTCCTGCATTTTCATGATCATGCCCTAATAATCGTTTTCCTCATCAGCACCTTGGTACTTTACATTATTGTGGCAATAGTTTCCACAAAACTTACAAACAAATACATTCTTGACTCCCAAGAAATTGAAATTATCTGAACCATCCTGCCAGCAGTCATTCTTATCCTTATTGCCCTCCCCTCCCTTCGAATCCTCTACCTAATAGACGAAATTAATGACCCACATGTTACTATTAAAGCCATGGGTCACCAATGATATTGAAGCTATGAATACACTGACTATGAGGACTTGAGCTTCGACTCCTATATGATCCCTACACAGGACTTAAGCCCCGGCCAGTTCCGCCTTCTAGAGGCAGATCATCGAATGGTCGTTCCTGTTGAGTCCCCCATCCGAATTTTAGTCTCCGCTGAGGACGTCCTTCACTCCTGGGCTGTTCCCTCCCTCGGAGTAAAAATAGACGCTGTCCCCGGACGATTAAATCAAACAGCCTTTATTACATCCCGCCCTGGTGTCTACTATGGACAATGCTCTGAAATCTGCGGAGCAAATCATAGCTTTATACCCATTGTAGTTGAAGCTGTGCCCCTAAAATGCTTTGAAAACTGATCCTCCTTAATACTTGAAGACGCCTCACTGAGAAGCTAATTTGGGAGTAGCGTTAGCCTTTTAAGCTAAAAACTGGTGACCCCCTATCACCCTTGGTGAAATGCCCCAACTCGACCCCGCCCCCTGATTCACTGTTCTGGTATTCTCCTGACTGCTTTTCCTAACAGTCCTGCCCCCTAAAATCCTAAGCCATACCTCCCCCAATGAGCCTAATACACTAAGTACCCAAAAGCCCCAGCCTGAGCCCTGAAACTGACCATGATTCTAAGCTTCTTTGACCAATTTATAAGTTCCACACACCTGGGTATTCCCCTAATAGCCCTGGCCCTTGTCCTTCCTTGAATCCTTCTCCCGGCCCCCTCCCCCCGTTGACTTAACAACCGCCTTATTACCCTCCAAAGCTGGTTTATTAATCGATTTACCCAACAACTCCTCCTGCCTATAAATGCGGCCGGCCATAAGTGAGCTGCTATCTTCGCCTCTTTAATACTTTTCCTTATTACCCTAAATATGCTCGGACTACTCCCATATACTTTTACACCTACTACACAGCTCTCCTTAAACCTGGGACTCGCTGTCCCCCTCTGACTTGCTACTGTGCTAATTGGGCTACGTAACCAACCCACCGCTGCCTTAGGCCACCTTCTCCCAGAAGGTACCCCAACCCTTCTGATCCCTGGTCTTATTATTATCGAAACAGTTAGCCTCTTAATTCGCCCCCTTGCCTTGGGCGTACGACTAACAGCCAACCTCACCGCAGGTCACCTGCTTATTCAATTAATTGCCACAGCTGCCTTTGTACTCCTACCAATTATGCCTGCCGTGGCTATCTTAACCGCCTCCATCCTATTTCTTCTTACCCTTTTAGAAGTTGCAGTCGCCATAATTCAAGCTTACGTCTTTGTTCTTCTCCTAAGCCTTTATTTACAAGAAAACATCTAATGGCCCACCAAGCACACGCATACCATATGGTTGATCCAAGCCCTTGACCACTCTCCGGCGCAACCGCCGCCCTTCTCATAACCTCAGGTCTCGCAGCCTGGTTTCACTTCCACTCAACAACCCTAATGTACTTAGGATTAATTCTCCTTTTATTGACAATATACCAGTGATGACGGGATATCATTCGAGAAGGAACTTTTCAAGGACACCACACACCCCCTGTCCAAAAAGGCCTCCGCTATGGTATAATTCTTTTCATTACATCAGAAGTTTTCTTTTTTCTAGGCTTCTTCTGAGCTTTTTATCATGCAAGCCTGGCCCCCACCCCCGAACTAGGGGGTTGCTGGCCCCCCACAGGCATTACAACCCTTGACCCCTTCGAAGTACCCCTTCTAAACACTGCTGTTCTCCTGGCTTCAGGCGTAACCGTTACATGGGCCCACCATAGCATTATGGGGCAAGCCCGAAAACAAGCCATCCAATCTCTCACCTTAACCATTGTCTTGGGCTTCTATTTTACCCTTCTTCAGGCCATAGAATATTATGAGGCCCCTTTCACAATTGCAGACGGAGTATATGGAGCTACCTTTTTTGTCGCCACCGGATTTCATGGACTCCATGTTATTATCGGCTCAACCTTCCTAGCTATTTGCCTCTTACGACAAATCCAGTACCATTTTACCTCTGGGCATCACTTCGGATTTGAGGCCGCCGCCTGATATTGACATTTTGTTGATGTGGTGTGGCTCTTCCTTTACATCTCTATCTACTGATGAGGCTCATAATTTTCCTAGTATAAGTGTTATTATAAGTGACTTCCAATCACCTGGCCTTGGTTAAACCCCAAGGGAAAATAATGAACTTAGTCATAATAGTAATTATTATTACCACCGTCCTCTCACTACTTTTAACTACCGTATCCTTTTGACTCCCCCTTCTTACCCCCGACGCCGAAAAGCTCTCCCCTTATGAATGCGGCTTTGATCCCCTGGGGTCTGCCCGTCTCCCTTTTTCCCTCCGATTCTTTCTTATCGCCATCCTATTTTTACTTTTTGATCTAGAAATTGCCCTCCTCCTCCCCCTGCCCTGAAGTAATCAACTCCTAACCCCTTACACAACCCTTTCCTGGGCCACCTCTGTCTTAGCCCTATTAATTCTAGGCCTCGCTTACGAGTGGGTTCAGGGGGGCCTTGAATGAGCTGAATAAGCAATTAGTCCAAAATAAGACCCTTGATTTCGACTCAAAAGACCCTGGTTAAACCCCAAGATTGTTTTATGACCCCTACACACTTCAGTTTTACTTCAGCCTTTGTTCTTGGACTAATGGGATTAGCATTCCACCGCACCCACCTCCTCTCCGCCCTCCTTTGTCTTGAAGGAATAATACTCTCTTTGTTCATTGCCCTCTCCCTTTGAACACTGCAACTAGAATCTACCAGCTACTCCCCTGCCCCTCTGCTCCTTCTTGCATTATCAGCCTGTGAAGCAAGCACAGGCCTTGCTCTCCTGGTAGCTACTGCCCGCACACACGGCACTGACCGTCTCCAAAGCCTAAGCCTTCTACAATGCTAAAAATCCTAATTCCAACACTAATACTCTTCCCCACCATTTGATTTGCCCCTACAAAATGACTTTGACTAACCTCTACTGCCCATAGCTTGTCTGTAGCCTTCATTAGCCTAACCTGATTTAAGTGGACCTCCGAGACAGGCTGAACCAACTCCAACTGTTATATAGCCACAGACCCCCTCTCCACCCCTCTACTCATTCTCTCCTGCTGGCTTCTGCCCCTTATAATTATTGCAAGTCAAAACCATATATCCCTTGAACCTCCTGCCCGCCAACGAACTTACATCTCTCTCTTGATCTCCCTTCAAATATTCCTAATTATAGCCTTCGGGGCCACCGAGATCATTATATTCTATATTATATTTGAAGCCACCCTTGTCCCCACTTTATTTATTATTACCCGCTGGGGAAACCAAACAGAGCGCCTTAACGCCGGCACCTATTTTTTATTTTACACCCTCGCCGGGTCCCTGCCCCTTTTAGTTGCCCTCCTTCTCTTGCAAAACCACACGGGAACTCTTTCTTTACTCACTTTACCATACGCCCAGCCCTTTAATCTCTCCTCCTATGCAGATAAACTATGAGGGGTGGGCTGTCTTCTAGCCTTTCTCGTTAAAATACCCCTTTATGGGGTCCACCTCTGACTCCCTAAAGCACATGTTGAAGCACCTATCGCAGGCTCCATAGTTCTGGCCGCCGTCCTCCTTAAACTGGGAGGCTACGGCATAATACGCATAATAATCATGCTTGACCCCCTAGTTAAAGAACTAGCTTACCCTTTTATTATCCTTGCTCTCTGAGGGGTTGTCATAACCGGCTCTATCTGCCTCCGACAAACAGACCTCAAAGCCTTAATCGCCTACTCCTCCGTAAGCCATATGGGCCTAGTTGTAAGCGGGATCCTAGTTCAGACGCCCTGAGGCTTTACAGGAGCAATTATTTTAATAATCGCCCACGGCCTAGCCTCCTCCGCCCTATTCTGCTTAGCCAACACCACTTATGAGCGCACTCACAGCCGAACCCTACTTTTAGCTCGAGGCCTCCAAACAATCTTCCCTCTTATAACCTCCTGATGATTTATAGCTAACCTTGCAAACCTTGCTCTACCGCCTCTGCCCAATCTTATGGGCGAGTTAATAATTATTACATCCCTCTTTAACTGGTCTTTATGAACCCTCGCCCTTACCGGCGCCGGAACTCTTATTACTGCTAGCTATTCCCTTTATTTATTTCTAATAACCCAACGAGGCCCCCTCCCCCCTTATATTACAGCCCTTGAGCCCCCTCACACGCGAGAACACCTTCTCCTCCTCCTACATCTACTCCCTGTAGTCCTCCTTATCCTTAAACCTGGCATTATTTGAGGTTGATGCTCCTGTAATTGTAGTTTAGCCAAAACATTAGATTGTGATTCTAAAGATGGGGGTTAAAACCCCTCTATTTACCGAGAGAGGCCTGAAGCACTAGAGACTGCTAACCCCTATATCTATGGTTAAACTCCGTAGCTCCCTCGCGCTCCTAAAGGATAATAGCCTATCCCTTGGTCTTAGGAACCAAAAACCCTTGGTGCAAGTCCAAGTAGCAGCTATGTCTCCCACTACTCTTATTATAAGCTCCTCCCTTCTAGTCATCTTTACATTCCTTATTTATCCCTTATTCAACACCTTATCCCCTGCCCCCTCTCCTCCTAATTGGGCCCTCAGCTATGCTAAGACCGCAGTAAAACTGGCTTTCTTTACCAGCCTCCTTCCCCTCTCTATCTTCCTTAATCACGGGGCTGAAGCCATCATTACTAACTGGCACTGAATGAGCATCAACACCTTTAATATAGGCCTAAGCTTTAAATTTGACCAGTACTCCCTTATTTTTATACCCATCGCCCTCTATGTCACCTGATCCATTCTCGAGTTTGCCTTATGGTATATATATACAGACCCTAATATAAATCAATTCTTCAAGTATCTACTCCTCTTCCTTGTGGCCATGATTGTACTTGTTACAGCCAACAACTTATTTCAACTTTTTATCGGCTGAGAAGGTGTAGGTATTATATCCTTCCTTCTCATCGGCTGGTGATACGGGCGAGCTGATGCCAACACTGCCGCCTTACAGGCAGTCCTATATAATCGAGTAGGCGATATTGGCCTCATCCTTAGTATAGTCTGATTTGCAACAAACCTCGGCTCCTGAGAACTTCAACAAATCTTTTCCTCCTTTAAAACCTTTAACCTCAACCTTCCCTTATTTGGCCTTATCCTCGCCGCCACCGGTAAATCCGCACAATTTGGACTCCACCCCTGGCTCCCCTCCGCAATAGAAGGTCCTACTCCTGTCTCCGCCCTACTTCATTCTAGCACAATAGTTGTGGCAGGTGTCTTTCTCCTTATTCGGCTCCACCCTATAATAGAAGATAACCCCCTTGCCCTTACCTTATGCCTCTGCCTGGGTGCCCTTACCTCCTTATTTACCGCTACCTGTGCCCTCACACAAAATGACATTAAAAAAATTATTGCTTTCTCAACATCAAGTCAACTCGGACTAATAATAGTTACAATTGGCTTAAACCAACCACAATTAGCCTTCCTACACATCTGTACCCATGCATTCTTTAAAGCCATACTATTCCTATCTTCCGGGGTTGTAATTCATAGCCTAAACAATGAACAAGATATCCGGAAAATGGGAGGACTTCACCATCTTGCCCCCCTCACTTCCTCTTCCATCATAATTGGAAGTCTAGCCCTAACCGGGACCCCTTTCCTGGCAGGCTTCTTCTCTAAAGACGCTATTATTGAGGCCCTTAATACATCTTACCTGAACGCCTGAGCCCTTATCCTGACCCTTTTAGCCACCTCTTTTACAGCTGTTTACAGCCTACGACTAATTTATTTTGTTTCTATGGGACACCCCCGCTTTATAGCCCTCTCCCCCATCAACGAAAATAATACCTCCGTCATTAACCCTTTAAAACGTCTAATTTGAGGGAGCGTAATTGCAGGCCTCCTAATTTCTGCTAATTTTATGCCCTTAAAAACCCCTCCTATAACTATACCCCCTGCCCTTAAAATCTCCGCCCTTCTTGTAACCGCTCTAGGCCTCCTTGTTGCCTTAGAGCTGGCCTCCCTAACTAGCAAGCAATTTAAAATGGCCCCTGCCCCGCACCCCCACCATTTCTCCAACTCACTAGGCTTTTTTCCCCCTATTTTGCACCGCCTCTTCCCTAAATTAAACCTTTTTTTAGGACAGACTATTGCCACCCAGTTAATAGATCAGGCATGATTGGAGAAATCGGGGCCTAAGACAATCCCCTTCCTTCACCTCCCTCTTGTTACCTCCACAAGCAACGCTCAGCAGGGCTTGATTAAAACCTACCTCACCCTTTTTTTTCTAACACTAGCTCTGGCCCTCTTACTACTTAGACAGCCCGTAATGCCCCTCGACTAAGCCCCCGGGTTAATTCTAACACCACAAACAGAGTCAGCAGTAGGACCCCTGCACAAATAACAAGTACCCCTCCCCCTGATGAGTATATTAAGGCCACCCCACTTGAATCCCCCCGCAACATCGAAAACTCCTTAAACTCATCTACTGCTACTCATGATACCCCCCAACACCCCCCTATAAATCACCCCCCTATCAGCCCTACAACCCCTAAATACCCCCCTGCATACGCTGCCACAGAGCCGTCTCCCCAACTCTCAGGAAAAGGCTCAGCAGCCAAAGCTGCCGAATAAGCAAATACCACCAGTATTCCTCCCAAGTAAATTAAAAATAACACTAAAGATAGAAAACCCCCTCCGTACCCCACTAATACCCCACACCCCGCCCCTGCAGCTAAAACCAGCCCTAGCGCTCCAAAATAGGGGGCCGGGTTAGATGCAACAGCTACAAGACCCAAAACTAACCCAAACAGAAACAAAGACATAAGATAAGTCATAATTCCCACCCGGACTTTAACCAGGACTAACGACTTGAAAAACCGACGTTATTATTTAACTATGAGAACTCATGGCCAGCCTTCGAAAAACCCACCCCCTCTTAAAAATTATCAATGACACCTTTATTGACCTCCCCACCCCCTCCAACATCTCCGTTTGATGAAATTACGGCTCTCTATTAGGCTTATGCTTAATTACACAAATTTTAACCGGGTTATTTCTAGCCATGCACTACACCTCTGACATCTCCCTGGCCTTCTCCTCCGTGGCCCACATTTGTCGAGATGTGACATACGGTTGACTAATTCGAAGTACCCATGCCAACGGGGCATCTTTCTTTTTTATCTGTATTTACATGCACATCGCTCGAGGGTTATACTACGGCTCTTACCTTTATAAAGAAACCTGAAATATTGGAGTTGTCCTACTACTCCTTGTTATAATAACTGCATTCGTCGGCTATGTTCTCCCCTGAGGACAAATATCCTTCTGAGGCGCTACCGTTATTACTAACCTGCTTTCCGCCATTCCATACATTGGAGGCACTCTAGTTCAATGAATTTGAGGCGGCTTTTCTGTAGACAACGCTACCCTTACTCGATTTTTTGCCTTCCATTTTCTCTTTCCATTTCTCATCGCCGCTGCAGCAATCCTTCACCTTCTCTTTCTTCATGAAACAGGATCAAATAACCCCACCGGCATTAACTCTGATGCTGACAAAATCCCCTTCCACCCCTACTACTCCTACAAAGACTTTCTAGGCTTCCTTGTCCTGCTACTTGCCCTCACATCCCTCACCCTTTTCTCCCCCAACCTTCTTGGAGACCCCGACAACTTTACCCCCTCAAACCCCCTTGTCACCCCTCCTCACATTAAGCCGGAGTGATATTTTCTTTTTGCTTACGCCATCCTTCGTTCCATCCCTAATAAGCTAGGAGGCGTCTTGGCCCTCCTCTCTTCCATCCTGGTGCTTGCAGCCATCCCCCTCCTCCACACCTCCCACCAACGAAGCCTAACCTTCCGCCCTCTCACCCAAGCCCTATTTTGAACTCTTATCGCAGACGTGGCTATCCTCACCTGAATTGGGGGCATGCCCGTTCAACACCCCTTCATCATCATCGGCCAAATTGCCTCCCTCCTCTACTTCTCTCTCTTCTTAGTCCTGATACCTATCGCAGGCTGGGCAGAAAACAAAGTCCTTAGTTAATAAGTGGCCCCAGTAGCTCAGCTTTACAGAGCATCGGTCTTGTAATCCGAAGGTCGGAGGTTAAAAACCTCCTTGGTGCTCAAAAAAAGAAGATTTTAACTTCTACTTTTGGCCCCCAAAGCCAAAATTCTAAATTAAACTATTTTCTGTCGCGCCGGACCCTGCCCGACCGCTAACATATGGAAGAAATTTCATAACCTTGTGCGTAGTGCATAAAATTATTAATAATACATATATGTACTAGTACATATTATGCAAAATTTTACATGTATGTCCCTGAATTCATTCAATGAAAATTACCTAGATATAATTTTAAACTATCACTCATCAACATATTTACTAAGACTCAAATTAACCATAAGTGTAAGGCGTCATCTACTAAGTAACCCCTACTGGTTTAGCTAAATCAACTTAACTGAAATTCCCTTACGTATGTAGACATTTATCATACATAATAATCATCTACCCATAATATCCATGATGATTAGTCATAAACAGATAATATTACTATTTAATGAATTATTACTGATATCTGGTGGTTAGCAAGAACCCCCCAACGGGTTTATTCTTAAATGTTATCGTTTAATGATGGGTCAGGGACAACAATTGTGGGGGTCGCTACCAGTGAACTATTACTGGCATCTGGTTCCTGTGTCAGGGTCATAACTAGAGATTATCCCCCCTGCAGAGCTGAACTGTACCGGCATCTGATGAATGGTGTTATACCATTAGTCCTTGATCCACTCAGCCCCGGCAGCAACTTATAGGCATGGGGTTTTTCTTTTTTTTTTTCCTTTCAATTTTCATTTCAGAGTGCAACGTAATCTAACAGACAAGGTTGAACTAGCTCTTGCTTTCCAGAGAATTAATGAATGTGTGTTGGAAAGATATTCATTTTATTAACTGCATATCAGGATCTCATGAGCATAAGGTTTAGGTCTATCCCCCTTCTTTTCCCTTTATACCCCGGTTTTTATGCGTCAAACCCCCCCTACCCCCCCTTACGCCCTACTGTTCTTATCATTCCTGACAAACCCCTAAACCAGGAAAAAACTCGTATTGCGCTTAGATAAATTATAATGTGTGTTTACTTTATAGTATTGAAATTT